GCTAGCGTAGCTTAATCAAAGCATAACACTGAAGATGTTAAGATGAACCCTAGAAAGTTCCGCGGGCACAAAGGCTTGGTCCTGACTTTACTATCGACTCTAGCTAAACTTACACATGCAAGTATCCGCACCCCCGTGAGAATGCCCTACAGTTCCCTGCCCGGGAACAAGGAGCTGGTATCAGGCACGCCAATGCTAGCCCACGACACCTTGCTTAGCCACACCCCCAAGGGAACTCAGCAGTGATAAACATTAAGCCATAAGTGAAAACTTGACTTAGTCAAAGCTAAGAGGGCCGGTAAAACTCGTGCCAGCCACCGCGGTTATACGAGAGGCCCAAGTTGATAGACACCGGCGTAAAGCGTGGTTAAGATTTGTACAAAATAAAGCCGAACACCTTCAGGGCTGTTATACGCACCCGAAGGCAAGAAGATCAACTACGAAAGTGGCTTTACAATCCTGAACCCACGAAAGCTACGACACAAACTGGGATTAGATACCCCACTATGCCTAGCCGTAAACATTGGTGACATGATACATCTGTTACCCGCCTGGGAACTACGAGCATCAGCTTGAAACCCAAAGGACTTGGCGGTGCTTTAGATCCACCTAGAGGAGCCTGTTCTGGAACCGATAACCCCCGTTCAACCTCACCTCCCCTTGTTTTCCCCGCCTATATACCGCCGTCGTCAGCTTACCCTGTGAAGGTTAAATAGTAAGCAAAATTGGTTCAACCTAAAACGTCAGGTCGAGGTGTAGCGTATGGGGAGGGAAGAAATGGGCTACATTTCCTACCAAAGGAAATACGAACGATGTACTGAAACGTTCATCTGAAGGAGGATTTAGCAGTAAGCAGGAAATAGAGCGTCCCGCTGAAATTGGCCCTGAAGCGCGCACACACCGCCCGTCACTCTCCCCAAGCCTACTAATTACAGTAACTAAAACCTTAAAATCGCGAAGGGGAGGCAAGTCGTAACATGGTAAGTGTACCGGAAGGTGCACTTGGAAAAATCAGAGCGTAGCTAAGATAGAAAAGCATCTCCCTTACACTGAGAAGTCCCCCGTGCAAGTCGGGGCGCCCTGACGCCCAACAGCTAGCCCCCCCCAACCATAAACAATAAACCACTATTCATACCCCTTAATACACTAATATTGTGTTAAACAAACCATTTTTCCCCCTAAGTATGTGCGACAGAAAAGGGACTGTGGAGCGATAGAGAAAGTACCGCAAGGGAACGCTGAAAGAGAAGTGAAAAAACCCAGTGAAGCGTTAAGAAGCAGAGATGAAACCTCGTACCTTTTGCATCATGATTTAGCCAGTGTAACCCAAGCAAAGTGTGCTTTAGTTTGATAACCCGAAACTAAGTGAGCTACTCCAAGACAGCCTATTAATAGGGCAAACCCGTCTCTGTGGCAAAAGAGTGGGAAGAGCTTTGAGTAGAGGTGACAGACCTACCGAACTTAGTTATAGCTGGTTGCCTGGGAATTGGATAGAAGTTCAGCCTCCCAGATTCTTTATTCACCTCAGTATTACCCCTTCTGATACCTTTAAGAAGCAGAGAGAGTTAGTCAAAGGGGGTACAGCCCCTTTGAATCAAGATACAACTTTTCCAGGAGGGTAAAGATCATAATTACAGAAGGTAAAATATTTAGGTGGGCCTAAAAGCAGCCATCCCCGTAGAAAGCGTTAAAGCTCAAATATATTTCTACCCCCTTATTCAGATCATAAAATCTTATCCCCCTAGTTTTACCAGGCCGTCCCATGCAGACATGGGAGTGACCCTGCTAATATGAGTAATAAGAGAGCCTACGCCTCTCTCCTTGCACGTGTGTAAATCGGAACGGACCCCCCACCGAACCTTAACGGCCCCAACCCAAGAGGGTACTGAACAACAGACCAAACAACCAGAAAAACATTCAATAAAATAACCGTTAACCCTACACAGGCGTGCCCCCAAGGAAAGACTAAAAGAAAGAGAAGGAACTCGGCAAACATATCAAGCCTCGCCTGTTTACCAAAAACATCGCCTCTTGTAGAACTTAAAAATAAGAGGTCCCGCCTGCCCTGTGACTATAAGTTTAACGGCCGCGGTATTTTGACCGTGCGAAGGTAGCGCAATCACTTGTCTTTTAAATGGAGACCTGTATGAATGGCATAACGAGGGCTTAACTGTCTCCTCTTTCAAGTCAATGAAATTGATCTCCCCGTGCAGAAGCGGGGATAATACCATAAGACGAGAAGACCCTATGAAGCTTTAGATATAAGACAGATCACGTTAAACAATCCTTAATAAGGGACAAAACCAAATGAACCCTGTCCTAATGTCTTTGGTTGGGGCGACCGCGGGGAAACAAAAAACCCCCACGTGGAACGGGAGAACTCCCTCCTACAACTAAGAGCTGCTGCTCTAGTTAACAGAATTTCTGACCAATAAGATCCGGCAACGCCGATCAACGGACCGAGTTACTCTAGGGATAACAGCGCAATCCCCTTTTAGAGCCCATATCGACAAGGGGGTTTACGACCTCGATGTTGGATCAGGACATCCTAATGGTGCAGCCGCTATTAAGGGTTCGTTTGTTCAACGATTAAAGTCCTACGTGATCTGAGTTCAGACCGGAGTAATCCAGGTCAGTTTCTATCTATAATATGATCTTTTCTAGTACGAAAGGACCGAGAAGAAGAGGCCTATACCTTAAGTACGCCTCACCCCCACCTAATGAAGACAACTAAAATAGGCAAGAGGGCATGCCCCCCTGCCGGAGAAAACGGCATGTTAAGGTGGCAGAGCCCGGTAATTGCAAAAGGCCTAAGCCCTTTCCACAGAGGTTCAAGTCCTCTCCCTAACTATGTTTCAGGTACTTATTACGCACATCATTAACCCCTTGGCCTTTATCGTGCCCGTCCTTCTGGCTGTTGCTTTTTTGACCCTCCTCGAACGTAAAGTCCTGGGTTATATGCAGCTACGTAAGGGCCCCAATATCGTAGGGCCCTACGGGCTCTTACAGCCCATCGCTGACGGCGTAAAACTCTTTATTAAGGAACCTGTCCGCCCTTCAACCGCCTCACCCCTCCTCTTCCTCCTCGCCCCTATTCTTGCCCTCACTCTGGCCCTCACTCTTTGGGCCCCCATGCCAATGCCGTACCCCGTGGTGGATCTTAACCTCGGCATCCTATTCCTCCTCGCCCTCTCGAGTCTAGCCGTTTATTCGATTTTAGGCTCAGGCTGGGCCTCCAATTCAAAATATGCTCTCATCGGAGCCCTGCGGGCCGTGGCTCAAACAATTTCCTATGAGGTCAGCCTAGGATTAATTCTTTTAAATATCATCATTTTCACGGGGGGCTTCACACTCCAAACCTTTAATGTAGCTCAAGAAAGCATCTGGTTAATTGTACCCGCTTGACCCCTCGCCGCAATGTGGTACATTTCTACCCTCGCGGAAACTAATCGTGCCCCCTTTGATCTCACGGAAGGAGAGTCTGAGCTAGTCTCAGGCTTTAACGTCGAGTACGCGGGAGGACCTTTCGCCCTCTTTTTCTTGGCAGAGTACGCTAATATTTTACTCATAAATACCCTCTCCGCTACACTTTTCTTAGGTGCCTCTCACATTCCGACCATTCCTGAACTTACTGCTATGAACCTCATGACCAAAGCAGCACTCCTATCAGTCGTTTTTCTTTGAGTGCGAGCCTCGTACCCTCGATTCCGGTACGATCAATTAATACACCTTATCTGGAAGAATTTTCTCCCCCTAACTCTAGCTTTAGTGATTTGGCACCTGGCACTCCCCATTGCGTTTGCAGGCCTCCCCCCTCAACTATAGCCCAGGAGTTGTGCCTGAAGAAAAGGGCCACTTTGATAGAGTGAACCATGGGGGTTAAAGTCCCCCCAGCTCCTTAGAAAGAAGGGACTCGAACCCTACCTAAAGAGATCAAAACTCTTAGTGCTTCCACTACACCACTTCCTAGTAAGGTCAGCTAATTAAGCTTTTGGGCCCATACCCCAAACATGTTGGTTAAACTCCTTCCTTTACTAATGAACCCGTACATCTTAGCCGCCCTCCTCTTTGGCCTAGGCCTAGGCACTACAATTACATTCGCGAGCTCACACTGGCTCCTGGCCTGAATGGGCCTTGAAATGAATACCCTGGCCATCATTCCACTAATAGCCCAGCACCACCACCCCCGGGCAGTAGAGGCCACCACTAAATATTTTCTTACCCAAGCCACTGCGGCCGCCATGCTTCTTTTTGCCAGCACCACTAATGCGTGACTAACAGGACAATGAGATATTCACCAGATGACTCACCCTCTCCCTGTCACCCTAATTACTCTTGCCTTAGCACTAAAAATCGGCCTTGCACCTGTTCACTCCTGACTTCCCGAAGTCCTTCAAGGACTGGACCTTACTACCGGACTTATCCTCTCCACCTGGCAAAAGCTCGCCCCTTTTGCCCTCCTCCTACAGATTCAACCTGCTAATTCGATTATTCTTATTACCCTCGGCCTAGCCTCCACACTTGTTGGAGGTTGGGGGGGACTAAATCAAACCCAGCTCCGTAAAATTCTTGCTTACTCATCAATCGCCCACCTCGGCTGGATAATTCTTGTCCTTCAGTTTTCCCCCTCACTCACACTTCTAACCCTCTTAACATATTTCGTTATAACCCTCTCAACATTTTTAGTGTTTAAGCTAAATAAGTCTACTAACATCAACATGCTCGCCACTTCATGAGCTAAAGCACCCGCCTTGACAGCCCTCACCCCTCTCATTCTTCTGTCGCTGGGGGGACTCCCGCCTCTAACCGGCTTTATGCCAAAGTGACTTATTCTTCAAGAGCTCGCCAAGCAGGACCTTGCCCCCACAGCAACCCTTGCCGCAATATCAGCACTCCTTAGCCTTTACTTCTACCTTCGACTTTCGTACGCAATGGCCCTAACCATATCGCCCAACAACCTTACGGGCACAACCCCTTGACGACTCCAACACTCACAGTTTACACTGCCTTTAGCCGTCACAACTTCTACAACCCTCCTGCTACTCCCACTAACCCCTGCAATTGTAGCACTGCTAACCCTTTAAGGGACTTAGGTTAACACAAGACCAAGGGCCTTCAAAGCCCTAAGCGAGAGTGAAAATCTCCCAGCCCCTGATAAGGCTTGCGGGATACTACCCCACATCTCCTGCATGCAAAACAGACACTTTAATTAAGCTAAAGCCTTTCTAGATGGGCAGGCCTCGATCCTACAAATTCTTAGTTAACAGCTAAGCGCTCAAGCCAGCGAGCATCCGTCTACCCTTTCCCCCGCCTGTCCGGGGACAAAAGGCGGGGGAAAGCCCCGGCAGACGCTAGTCTGCTCCTTAAGATTTGCAATCTAATATGTCAAACACCTCGGGGCTTGGTAAGAAGAGGACTCAAACCTCTGTTAATGGGGCTACAATCCACCGCTTAAACACTCAGCCATCCTACCTGTGGCCACCACACGTTGACTTTTCTCGACTAATCACAAAGACATCGGCACCCTCTATCTAGTATTTGGTGCTTGAGCCGGAATAGTGGGCACTGCCCTAAGCTTACTTATCCGAGCTGAACTTAGCCAACCCGGCGCACTCCTTGGAGACGACCAAATTTATAACGTAATTGTTACGGCACACGCCTTTGTAATAATTTTCTTTATAGTGATACCAATCATGATTGGGGGATTTGGAAACTGACTCGTACCACTCATGATTGGTGCCCCCGACATAGCATTCCCTCGAATAAATAACATGAGCTTTTGACTTCTTCCCCCTTCCTTTCTTCTACTTCTTGCCTCCTCAGGAGTTGAAGCAGGTGCTGGAACCGGGTGAACCGTTTATCCGCCCCTAGCTGGGAACCTAGCGCACGCAGGAGCATCAGTTGATTTAACTATTTTTTCCCTGCATCTGGCGGGAATCTCTTCAATTCTAGGAGCCATCAATTTTATTACAACCATCATCAACATGAAACCCCCAGCCATTTCACAGTACCAGACCCCTCTGTTCGTGTGGGCTGTCTTAATTACTGCCGTGCTTCTTCTTCTTTCCCTCCCCGTGCTTGCCGCAGGCATCACTATGCTTCTTACAGACCGTAATTTAAACACCACCTTCTTTGACCCCGCAGGAGGGGGGGACCCAATCCTTTACCAACACCTGTTCTGATTCTTTGGTCACCCAGAAGTCTATATTCTGATTCTGCCCGGCTTTGGGATAATCTCCCATATTGTTGCCTACTACGCAGGTAAAAAAGAGCCTTTCGGCTATATGGGCATGGTCTGAGCTATGATGGCCATTGGTTTACTAGGCTTTATTGTGTGAGCCCATCATATGTTTACGGTTGGCATGGATGTAGACACCCGGGCTTACTTTACATCTGCCACCATAATTATTGCCATCCCCACCGGCGTTAAGGTCTTTAGCTGACTGGCAACCCTTCATGGGGGCTCTATTAAATGAGAGACCCCCCTTCTGTGGGCCCTGGGCTTTATTTTTCTTTTTACGGTCGGGGGATTAACTGGTATTGTCCTAGCCAACTCCTCACTAGACATTGTCCTTCATGATACCTACTATGTAGTAGCCCATTTCCATTATGTCCTATCTATGGGTGCTGTGTTTGCTATTGTCGCCGCCTTTGTTCACTGGTTCCCCCTGTTTTCAGGCTACACCCTCCACAGCACATGAACAAAAATCCATTTTGGTATTATGTTTACAGGGGTTAATCTAACCTTCTTCCCACAACACTTCCTAGGGCTCGCTGGAATACCCCGACGGTATTCAGACTACCCAGACGCCTATACTCTTTGAAACACGGTCTCGTCCATTGGGTCTCTCATTTCCCTAGTAGCAGTCATTATGTTCTTGTTTATTATTTGAGAAGCCTTTGCCGCCAAACGTGAAGTACTTGCAGTCGAACTAACCGCAACTAACGTCGAATGACTACACGGCTGCCCTCCCCCTTACCACACATTTGAAGAACCTGCATTTGTTCAGGTTCAGTCCAACTAACGAGAAAAGGAGGAGTCGAACCCCCATGGGCTGGTTTCAAGCCAGCTACATAACCGCTCTGTCACTTTCTTTATAAGATACTAGTAAAATGGCTATTACACTGCTTTGTCAAGGCAGAATTGTGGGTTAAACCCCCGCGTATCTTATTTAGCAAATGGCCCATCCCTCACAACTAGGATTTCAAGATGCAGCTTCACCTGTAATAGAAGAACTTCTTCATTTTCATGATCACGCCCTTATAATTGTATTCCTTATTAGCACTCTAGTACTTTACATTATTGTGGCAATAGTCTCCACCAAATTAACTAACAAATACATTCTGGACTCCCAGGAAATTGAGATCATTTGAACGGTGCTGCCTGCAGTTATTCTTATTTTGATTGCCCTACCCTCCCTTCGTATTTTATACCTAATAGACGAAATTAATGACCCTCATCTAACAATTAAAGCCATGGGCCATCAATGGTACTGAAGCTACGAATATACAGATTATGAAGACCTCGGGTTTGACTCGTACATAATCCCAACACAAGACCTCACCCCCGGTCAATTTCGCCTTTTAGAAGCTGACCACCGAATAGTAATCCCAGTCGAGTCACCCATCCGGGTCCTAGTTTCCGCCGAGGATGTCCTTCACTCATGAGCAGTCCCCGCTTTAGGAGTAAAAATAGATGCAGTCCCAGGTCGCCTAAATCAAACAGCCTTTATTGCCTCCCGGCCCGGAGTCTTCTACGGGCAGTGCTCCGAGATTTGTGGTGCAAACCACAGCTTTATACCCATCGTAGTTGAGGCAGTTCCTCTCGAACACTTCGAGAACTGATCCTCCCTAATACTTGAAGACGCCTCGCTAAGAAGCTAAACTGGGCATAGCGTTAGCCTTTTAAGCTAAAGACTGGTGGCTCCCAACCACCCCTAGCGACATGCCTCAACTCAACCCCGCACCTTGATTTGCTATTCTAGTTTTTACCTGACTAATTTTTTTATTTATTGTCCCCACAAAAATTCTGGCCCACACATATCCTAATGAGCCCACATCTCAAAGCACCGAGAAACCTAAAACAGAGCCCTGAACCTGACCATGACACTAAGCTTTTTTGACCAGTTTATGAGCCCCACATTTATAGGAATTCCTCTAATGGCCTTAGCCCTCTCTCTCCCTTGAATTCTTTACCCTGCGCCCTCCACTCGATGACTAAACAACCGCTTTCTCGCCCTCCAAGGTTGGTTTATTAATCGTTTTACCCAACAACTACTGCTTCCGTTGAACATTGGCGGACACAAATGAGCTGCCCTCTTGGCCTCCTTAATAATCTTTTTAATTACCTTAAATATACTGGGCCTTCTTCCGTACACCTTCACACCGACCACACAACTGTCCCTTAATTTAGGACTAGCAGTCCCCCTTTGACTAGCCACTGTAATTATTGGAATGCGAAATCAGCCCACGCATGCCCTTGGACATCTTCTACCAGAAGGCACTCCAGGACCTCTAATTCCTGTTCTTATTATTATCGAAACAATTAGCCTATTTATTCGCCCCCTCGCCCTAGGGGTCCGACTCACAGCCAACCTCACCGCAGGCCACCTCTTAATTCAACTCATTGCCACAGCCGCATTCGTCTTACTGCCCCTAATACCAACAGTAGCAATCTTAACTTCAGCAGTTCTTGTTCTTCTAACCCTCTTGGAAGTTGCTGTTGCTATAATTCAAGCCTACGTATTTGTTCTCCTCCTAACCCTTTATCTACAAGAAAACGTCTAATGGCCCACCAAGCACATGCATACCATATAGTTGACCCTAGCCCTTGACCCCTTACAGGCGCGGTAGCCGCCCTCCTAATAACATCCGGTCTTGCAATCTGATTCCACTTCCACTCAACAACACTTATAGGCCTCGGAATGGCCCTCCTTCTCTTAACAATATACCAATGATGACGAGACATTATTCGAGAAGGAACATTTCAAGGCCACCATACTCCTCCCGTACAAAAAGGACTCCGGTACGGAATAATTCTTTTTATTACCTCAGAGGTCTTCTTTTTCCTTGGATTCTTCTGGGCATTCTACCACTCAAGCCTAGCCCCGACCCCTGAGCTGGGAGGCTGCTGACCACCTACAGGAATTACCCCTCTGGACCCCTTTGAGGTTCCCCTGTTAAATACCGCCGTCCTGCTTGCCTCCGGGGTTACCGTAACCTGAGCTCACCACAGCATCATAGAGGGGGAGCGCAAACAGGCCATTCAATCCCTTGCACTAACAATTCTCCTAGGCTTTTACTTCACCTTCCTACAAGCCATGGAGTACTACGAAGCCCCCTTCACCATTGCAGATGGGGTATATGGCGCCACATTTTTCGTAGCCACGGGCTTTCATGGGCTCCATGTCATTATTGGCTCTACATTCCTGGCCATCTGTTTACTACGCCAAGTTCAGTACCACTTTACATCCGAGCACCATTTTGGGTTTGAAGCAGCCGCCTGATATTGACATTTCGTAGACGTTGTCTGACTTTTCCTTTACATCTCCATCTACTGATGAGGCTCATAATCTTTCTAGTATTAAGTAAGTATAAGTGACTTCCAATCACCCGGTCTTGGTTAAAATCCAAGGAAAGATAATGAATTTAATTTCAGCTATTATCCTTATTACCACTATTCTGCCTATCATCCTGGCCCTTGTGTCTTTTTGACTTCCTCAAATGACACCTGACCACGAGAAATTGTCTCCCTACGAGTGCGGATTTGATCCCCTGGGCTCAGCCCGCCTGCCCTTCTCCCTTCGCTTCTTTCTCGTGGCCATTCTCTTTCTTCTATTTGACCTGGAGATCGCCCTCCTACTACCTCTTCCCTGGGGGGACCAACTTGTAGCCCCCCTACTGACATTTCTGTGGGCCTCAACCGTCCTGGCCCTTCTAACCCTAGGCCTTATCTATGAGTGACTCCAAGGCGGCCTAGAGTGAGCCGAATAGGCAATTAGTCTAAGAAAAACATTTGATTTCGGCTCAAAAACTTGTGGTTAAAGTCCATAATTGCCTAATGACCCCCGTTCACTTTGCTTTCTCATCAGCCTTTATTCTAGGACTAACAGGCCTGGCATTTCACCGCACCCATCTTCTCTCGGCTCTTCTATGCTTAGAGGGAATAATACTCTCTTTATTTATCGCCCTCTCCCTCTGAACCTTGCAGCTAGACTCTACTAACTTCTCCGCAGCCCCAATGCTCCTCCTGGCATTCTCGGCCTGTGAAGCAAGTGCAGGTCTTGCCCTCCTAGTAGCCACTGCTCGCACTCACGGGACAGATCGACTTCAAAGCCTCAACCTCTTACAATGCTAAAAATTCTCATTCCAACACTCATGCTAATCCCGACTGCTTGAGGTGCTCCAGCTAAATGACTCTGACCAACAACCCTCGCCCACAGTCTAGTTATTGCGCTAGCTAGTTTAATTTGGTTAAAGAACGCATCGGAAACTGGCTGGGCAAGCTTGGGCCTATACATAGCAACAGACCCCTTGTCCACGCCTCTCCTCGTTCTTACCTGCTGACTTTTGCCGCTAATAATCCTTGCAAGCCAAAACCACACAGCCTTAGAGCCACTAAACCGCCAACGAATATATATTACGCTACTAACATCCCTTCAGTTTTTCCTTATCCTGGCCTTTAGTGCCACTGAAGTCATCATGTTTTACGTTATGTTTGAAGCTACTCTAATCCCTACCCTAATTATTATTACCCGCTGAGGCAATCAAACAGAACGTCTCAACGCGGGGGTCTATTTCCTATTTTACACCCTAGCAGGATCTCTTCCATTACTTGTTGCACTCCTTCTTTTACAGAATAGCTCCGGCACCCTTTCCTTAATCACCCTTCAATTTTCAGACCCCTTCCAACTTACCTCTTTCGCAGACAAACTCTGATGGGCGGGGTGCCTAGTAGCATTCTTAGTAAAAATACCGCTGTATGGGGTCCACCTGTGACTACCCAAAGCCCATGTAGAAGCACCTGTTGCAGGCTCCATAATTCTTGCAGCAGTTCTTTTAAAGCTCGGAGGTTACGGAATAATACGAATCGTTGTGGTTCTAGAGCCCCTAACTAAGGATCTAAGCTACCCCTTTATTATCTTTGCATTATGAGGCGTGGTTATAACGGGATCCATTTGCCTACGGCAAACAGACCTAAAATCCCTCATCGCTTATTCCTCCGTAAGCCACATGGGCTTAGTCGTTGGTGGCATCCTCATCCAAACCCCCTGGGGCTTCTCCGGAGCCCTTATTCTGATAATTGCCCACGGACTAACATCATCTGCCCTCTTCTGCCTGGCTAACACAAACTACGAGCGTACCCACAGCCGAACAATGCTCTTAGCCCGAGGCCTGCAAATGATTCTACCTCTAATGACAGCCTGATGGTTTATTGCTAGCCTGGCCAACCTGGCACTCCCCCCTCTTCCCAATCTCATGGGAGAACTAATAATTGTTACATCTCTGTTCAACTGGTCTTGATGAACCCTGGCACTAACCGGCGCAGGAATGCTAATTACCGCAAGCTACTCCCTATACATATTTCTTATAACCCAACGAGGGCCGATTCCGTCCCACCTCATTGCCTTAGACCCCTCCCACTCTCGAGAACACTTACTTATAGCCCTCCACTTACTCCCGCTAATTCTCCTAATGCTTAAACCAGAGCTGATCTGAGGGTGGGCATACTGTAGATATAGTTTAACAAAAACATTAGATTGTGATTCTAAAAACAGAGGTTAAAGCCCTCTTATCCACCGAGAGAGGCTCGCCAGCAACGAAGACTGCTAATCTTCGCGACCTTGGTTGAACCCCAAGGCTCACTCGCCCTTGCTCCTAAAGGATAACAGCTCATCCGTTGGTCTTAGGAACCAAAAACTCTTGGTGCAAATCCAAGTAGCAGCTATGCACCCTACCTCCCTTATAATAACCTCAAGCTTAATTATTATTTTTACACTGCTAACATTTCCTGTCTTTACTACACTAAACCCAAACCCCCGAAAACATGACTGGGCCCTCTCGCACGTTAAGACTGCAGTTAAACTATCTTTTTTGGTTAGTCTCCTGCCCCTTTTTTTGTTTATTAATGAAGGAGCAGAGACCATTATTACCTCCTGAAGTTGAGTTAATACCCTTGTTTTTGACATTAATATTAGCTTCAAGTTTGACCACTACTCGATTATCTTCACACCTATCGCCCTTTATGTGACCTGATCTATTCTAGAATTTGCATCCTGGTACATACATGCTGACCCCTTTATAAACCGCTTTTTCAAATACCTCTTGGTTTTTCTAATTGCTATAATTGTCCTAGTTACAGCAAACAACCTATTTCAACTCTTCATCGGGTGGGAAGGGGTAGGCATTATGTCTTTTCTTCTCATTGGCTGGTGGTACGGGCGGGCAGATGCAAACACTGCAGCTCTCCAGGCAGTTGTATATAACCGAGTTGGTGATGTGGGCCTAATCTTCGCAATAGCATGAATGGCTACTAACCTTAACTCATGAGAAATACAACAAGTGTTTGTAGCCGCCAAAGAGTTGGATCTTACTTTCCCTCTTCTAGGACTAATTGTTGCAGCCACAGGAAAATCCGCCCAATTCGGGCTTCATCCTTGGCTCCCCTCCGCTATGGAGGGTCCTACGCCGGTATCTGCCCTACTACACTCAAGCACCATGGTCGTAGCGGGCATTTTTCTATTAATTCGAATAAGCCCCCTGCTAGCAGAAAATTCTACCGCCCTCACCGTCTGCCTTTGTCTTGGCGCCCTTACAACCCTGTTTACAGCTACCTGCGCCCTAACACAGAACGACATCAAGAAAATTGTTGCATTCTCAACATCAAGTCAGTTGGGCCTAATGATGGTAACCCTTGGACTTAATCAACCACAACTAGCTTTCCTTCACATTTGTACCCATGCCTTCTTCAAAGCAATACTCTTTCTGTGCTCGGGTTCCATTATTCATAGCCTTAACGATGAACAGGATATTCGCAAAATAGGAGGCATGCATCATCTCACCCCTTTCACCTCTTCCTGCCTGACTATTGGTAGCCTTGCCCTCACAGGCACCCCCTTCTTAGCAGGTTTCTTTTCAAAAGATGCCATCATTGAAGCATTAAACACATCCAACCTTAACGCCTGGGCCCTGGTCCTGACTCTTGTAGCCACCTCCTTCACGGCCATTTACAGCCTCCGTGTTGTATATTTTGTGTCTATGGGCCACCCTCGATTTAATTCACTCTCCCCCATTAATGAGAATAACCCAGCAGTAATTAACCCCATCAAACGGTTGGCCTGAGGCAGCATCGTCGCCGGCCTTCTTATTACCTCAAACATTATTCCCCTTAAAACACCTGTCATAACAATATCCCCTCTACTCAAACTCGCTGCATTGCTCGTTACAATGGGGGGTCTCCTACTCGCGCTAGAGTTGGCCTCGCTTACAAGTAAGCAATTTAAACTCACCCCCTACCTGGCCCCGCATCATTTTTCTAACATACTAGGCTTCTTCCCTACAATTATTCATCGATTTTCCCCTAAACTCAATCTAGTCTTGGGCCAGACAATTGCAAGCCAAATGGTAGACCAGACGTGACTAGAGAAAGCTGGCCCTAAAGCACTAGCTACCCTTAACACCCCTCTTATTACTGCCACTAGCAACGCGCAACGAGGCATGATCAAAACCTACCTTACGCTCTTCCTTCTAACCCTCGCTTTAACCACCCTCCTATTTGTTACTTAAACAGCCCGCAAAGTCCCACGACTAAGCCCCCGGGTCAGCTCTAGCACTACAAAGAGTGTTAATAGTAGTACTCAGGCGCTAACAACCAGCATTCCTCCCCCCGCCGAGTATATTAATGCTACTCCTCCAATATCCCCTCGAAAGACAGATAGCTCATCGAGCTCGTCCCCTGGGACCCATGAATACTCGTACCACTCCCCTCAGAATTTACTAGAGGCAAGTGTAACGCCCAGCGCATAAGCAGCCATGTACCCCGCAACAGGCCGACTGCCTCAACTCTCGGGGTAAGGCTCGGCAGCAAGAGCTGCCGAATACGCAAACACAACCAGCATGCCCCCCAAGTAGATTAAGAATAAAACTAGGGATAAAAAAGGCCCACCATAATTAATTAATACCCCACATCCCATCCCAGCTACCACCACCAAGCCTAAAGCGGCAAAGTAAGGAGAGGGGTTTGAAGCTACTGCAACTAACCCTAGTACTAACCCTAGCAAAAACAAAGACATAATATAGGTCATAATTCCTGCCAGGACTTTAACCAGGACTAATGGCTTGAAAAACCACCGTTGTTATTCAACTACAAGAACCTCTAATGGCAAGCCTACGAAAAACCCACCCCCTACTAAAAATTGCAAACAACGCACTTGTTGACCTCCCTGCCCCCTCTAATATTTCAGTATGATGAAATTTTGGCTCCCTTTTGGGCCTTTGTTTAATTACCCAAATTCTCACAGGTCTCTTTTTGGCCATGCACTATACCGCCGATATCGCAACAGCTTTTTCATCTGTCGCACACATCTGCCGAGATGTAAACTACGGCTGGCTTATCCGTAATATTCATGCCAATGGAGCATCATTTTTCTTCATCTGTATCTACTTGCATATTGGACGAGGCCTATACTACGGCTCTTATCTTTACAAGGAAACATGAAACATTGGAGTAGTTCTACTCCTTTTAGTAATGATAACTGCCTTTGTTGGCTATGTTTTGCCCTGAGGACAAATATCATTCTGGGGTGCCACAGTCATCACCAATCTTCTATCTGCCGTGCCTTATGTGGGTAACACTCTAGTTCAATGAATCTGAGGAGGCTTCTCCGTAGACAACGCCACCCTCACTCGATTTTTCGCCTTCCATTTTCTCTTCCCCTTCGTGATTGCAGGCGCCACCCTCATCCACCTTCTTTTTCTCCATGAAACAGGCTCAAACAACCCCTTAGGTTTAAACTCCGATGCCGACAAAGTATCTTTCCACCCCTACTTCTCGTACAAAGACCTCCTAGGCTTTGCTGTACTCCTCATTGCTTTAACAGCCCTTGCTCTCTTTTCCCCCAATCTCTTAGGAGACCCCGACAACTTTACTCCTGCAAACCCGCTAGTTACGCCCCCCCATATTAAGCCTGAGTGGTATTTCCTCTTTGCCTACGCAATTCTCCGCTCCATCCCAAATAAGCTGGGAGGCGTCCTGGCTTTGCTGGCCTCAATCTTAGTACTAATGGTGGTCCCCGTCCTTCATACCTCAAAACAGCGAGGGATTACATTCCGCCCTCTCTCACAGTTCCTATTCTGGACTTTGATCGCAGACGTTGCCATCCTCACCTGAATTGGAGGGATACCCGTCGAACATCCCTTTATCATTATCGGCCAAGTCGCATCCTTCCTATACTTTTTCCTCTTCCTCTTCCTCGCCCCACTAGCCGGGTGAATCGAAAATAAAGCCCTCGGATGAGCCTGCAGCCGTAGCTCAGCGCCAGAGCGCCGGTCTTGTAAACCGGCCGCCGGAGGTTAAAATCCTCCCTGCTGCTCAAAGAAAGGAGATTCTAACTCCTACCCCTAACTCCCAAAGCTAGGATTCTAAGCTAAACTATTCTTTGCAAGTGATTGCAAGTGATTGCAAGTGATTGCAAGTGATTGCAAGTGATTGCAAGTGATTGCAAGTGATTGCAAGTGATTGCAAGTGATTGCAAGTGATTGCAAGTGATTGCAAGTGATTGCAAGTGATTGCAAGTGATTGCAAGTGCAAAATACACGTATGTAATTACACCATACATTTATATTAACCATATAAGGGGCATTCAAGTACATATATGTATAATCAACATATCTAGGATTACCCCATTCATATATCACCATTACACTAAGGGTTACATAAAGCATGTATAGGTTTATCTAACAATATTTTAAATCTTGGACAGGCGAAATTTAAGACCGAACACAATTACTCATAAGTTAAGTTATACCTTTACCCAACATCTCGTCATACCTCAAAATCTTAATGTAGTAAGAGCCTACCATCAGTTGATTTCTTAATGCCAACGGTTATTGAAGGTGAGGGACAACTATTGTGGGGGTTTCACACAGTGAATTATTCCTGGCATTTGGTTCCTACTTCAGGGCCATTTATTGATGTTATTCCTCCCACTTTCATCGACGCTTGCATAAGTTAATGGTGGAGTACATACTCCTCGTTACCCACCAAGCCGGGCGTTCTTTCCATCGCGCATTTGGTTTTTTTTTTCTATTTCCTTTCAACTGGCATTTCAGAGTGCACACGGGAATAAAAGATAAGGGTGTACATTTTTCTTGCCCCGGGAAATAGTATGAACGGTGGAAAGATATTATACAAAGAACCACATATTAGGATATCATGTGCATAAGTAGTGCTAATTTCTCCTAACTTCCCTAAGATCTCCCCCTCTGGGATTTCTTACGTTTCTTTGCGTAAAACCCCCCTACCCCCCTAAACTCCTGAGATAACTATCAATCCTGAAAACCCCCGGAAACAGGAAAATCTCTAGAAGTATTTTTTGGGGAACCAATTTGCATCTATTTACATTATTAAAATGATGTGCAT